TTAAAATGAAAATTGTTGTACAGTGTCATTGTACAAAATCCATGTCTTGTTTTCCACATCATTCTTTTCTCCTCTATCCATATACAATTTTCTTGTCATTTATTCTTTTTGGTTTCATATAATAAAAGAATTATATACATCTGAAACCTAACGTATAAAAAAAGAATGAATATTTATTGGTAATGCTTAGGAAGAAGAAGAGTCCTTTTTCTTTTTTAGGGACAGGGATAGGAAAATCTCATCTACTGTTCATTGTACATATTTCTTTTTGTTTTGTTACAAATTCCGTACAAAAAAAAAAAAATACAAATGATCTTGAACTACAGCATCTGACCATATATGTATTACAATAAAGAAGGAGGATTTTCAATGCGAGATATAAAAACATATCTTTCCACAGCACCTGTGCTAACTACTCTATGGTTTGGGTCTTTAGCGGGTCTATTGATAGAAATTAATCGTTTATTCCCAGATGCTTTGTCATTCCCTTTTTTTTAATTCTAGTTACTAGTTATTAATATGCGAAAAAATAAAGATAAAGAAATTTTGAGATACAATTCTACGTGACGTGACTAAAACTTCGCCCTCCCTTTTTTCGGTTCTTTAGGATAGGAAGGAAAGAGAAAGAAAAAGTATATGGAACCTCAGCAAAAATCCAGTGGATCTAAAGATCCCATTTTGGAGAACAGAAATGGAAAGGAGGTCCAGTCTAAGGTACAAAAAAGCTCCACAAAATCATAGCATAGAAAAAAATACTTAAATGAAATACTGGGATTAAGGTAGGGTAGGAATGATTCATAGTTAGAAAAAAATTGTATTACTTACATTATTACTATACTATATATAATATTCTATTAATATTAATTAGAATTACAACGAAATCTTTAGAAATGGAATTTCTAGTTAGTAACTTCTATTACTATTGATTTTTTTTCTTTTTTGTTCTTTTCGTCTTCTTAGGTTCGGGTCGAAAATAGAAGAGTTAAGTCGATCAAACAAAAAATCAAAGGGGGTTCATGGCTAAGGGTAAAGATGTGCGAGTTAGAGTTATTTTGGAATGTACCAGTTGTGTCCAAAATGGTGTCAATAAGAAAGCGCCAGGCATTTCTAGATATATTACTCAAAAGAATCGACACAATACACCCAGTCGATTAGATTTGAGAAAATTTTGTCGCTATTGTCACAAGCATACGATTCATGGGGAAATAAAGAAATAGATCGAACGGAACGTGTATTTGATCTTTCAAAGGAGCAGGAAAAGCAAGAACTTAACCTTAACATATATACATATGTATATAATATACAAATACAAATAAAACCTATTTTGGTTGGATCTGAAATGAATAAAGAAATAGAATTTTAGAGATAAGGAATAAACCATGGATAAATCCAAACAAACCTTTCGTAAATCCAAGCGATCTTTTCGTAGGCGTTTTCCCCCAATTGAATCGGGGGATCGAATTGATTATAGAAACATGAGTTTAATTAGTCGATTTATTAGTGAACAAGGAAAAATATTATCTAGACGGGTGAATAGATTGACCTTGAAACAACAACGATTAATTACTATTGCTATAAAACAAGCCCGTATTTTATCTTTGTTACCTTTTCTTAATAATGAAAAACAGTTTGAGAGAGCCGAGTCGATCCCTAGAACTACCGGTCCTAGAACCAGAAATAAATAGATATATTCTTCCATTGATTCAAAACTCCAATCGGAATTCAAGCTCAGATTGATGTTTTGTTCGAAAAAGCCTCAAATCCAGATTTGATTGTTGTGTTATAAGAAACAACAAATAGGAAAGAATAAATCTTTTTTTTTTTTTGAAAGATGTTCATTCATTCCTACTACTTAACTTCATTTTTACTTAATTTATTTTTATTCTATCTTCCCGGAGTCCATTCTCCGGGGAATTCAATTCTGTTTCAATCATTCCTATATCCTATATATGACTTAAAAATTTCTTTTATTTGATAATCTTATTGGAAATCATGTAAAGACAATTCTTATTTGATATAGCTATTTGCGCAAGTATTTTACGATTAAGAAGCAATTGCTTCGTGTACAGATTGTGTATTAATCTACTATAACTATAGAATACCCCGTTCTCGCGAGCAGCTGCATTTATCCGAGTGATCCACAAACGACGAAAGTCCCTCTTTTGCCTGCCCCTATCTCGATGAGAGGAAACCAAAGCTCTCATTTTCTGTTGAGTAATGGTTCGAGTAAGTCTTGAATGAGCCCCTATAAAAGTTGATGCAAATAAACGAATTTTTGTTCGACGTCTCCGAGCTATATATCCTCGTCTAACTCTGGTCATTGAATCAAATTAAACTTTAATGAATGAATAACTAATTGATTTCTCTTCTTTCAGTCATCCTTTTATCCCCCGGTTGATTAATAACAAAACGGATTATTCCGATATATAAAAAAAAAAATTCCAATGGCTTTTGCTACTATGACCTTCCCAACCACGATTTTTTATTCCTTCCAGGTAAAATACCTGGAAATAAGAAATTTTATAACATAACAATATTAAATAAATAACAGAAAAAAAAAATAGTGGGTTCCATCGTTTCTATGGTTACTTCATAAACGGTGAGGTCCTCTCTATACACCGGAGCCTCTTCTTTCATTTAATCAAATGTTATTGTGAACTTGTATAGTTCACTCTCTTTGGCTCTACCAATCAATTATAATTATACAGTAATAGCTCTTTTCACAAAAAAGGCTATCCATACAGTGACGGCATTTAATTATGAAAGTTGGCTAGGTAGCTGACCCTGTTAGTCCGTTCTTTCAAGAATAGAAACATAACTTTTTGCTTCGTATAGTACTATTTCCTCCGCTTAATGGAATAACTAGTTGCTACCAATGGGGAATTGCTTCTCATCTCAAATTGAGGTGATTGGATTTGCACCAACGGAAACCATAAATTTCATACACAAAAATATAGGTATATGATAGATTCTCATTTTTAAATAGTAAAAATGGCTTTTTTCCACTCTATCTATCCTATTCATTGGTACTTGTGATTGGTAATGGAAAAATTGTTTCGTTTGTTCCAACTCATGATCTAAACGAGTCGCACATACACCCTAGTACATGTTCCCCGACGCTGAGGACATCCTCGAAGTGCGGGCGATTTCGTGATATTTCTTATTGGCTGTCTTGTGTTTCTAATAAGTTGTTTAATTGTCGGCATATCATACATATATAATAAAATAGGTTGGTTTAGATCGATCTTAACCTGATGATTGATGATTATGAATTATTTCCATTCAATATCAAATCGCGGAAAATTCGAATTATGCCTTGAAAATGAAAAAGAATCGTGTATTTACACGAAATCTCCAGTATTTTCATTTTCGACTGCTACAAGATCAACAATGCCATGAGCTTGGGCTTCTGTTGCTGACATAAAAACATCCCTTTCCATGTCTTCGGATATAACCCATAAAGGGTTGCCCGTTCTTTGTACATAAACCTTTGTGAGGGTTTCGCGAAGTTTCAGTAGTTCTTCTGCTTCCAGGATAAATTCCCCTGCTTGCGCCTCATAAAAAGAACTAGCAGGTTGGTGAATCATAACCCTGATAATATTGATATAACATCATGCATGAACGGTTCTTCTATTTCGCAGGATTGGGCTAAAGTAAGGGATAAAAAAAACAAGAAGAAAAAAAAGAAATAGACTTGAACAGCCGTACAGGCATCCTTTGTGCATTGCATACGGCTCTGCAATGGAATTTCCTTTTTCCTCTCTTCTATTCTATCGAAGAAAAAAATGGAATCCATCCGATCCAGATCGTTGAATGATCCATTTACCACCCTTCTTTTCCTATTATAAGAGTCAAAAAATACTATGATGGTTCTGTTGCTTTCTATATTTATCTCGTCTGTGATTTAGCAATCCCAAAGTTTCTTTTTAATACGATCAAATAAGGAAAATGATCTTTTTTTTTTTCATTTTTGTACTCTTTCTTTCGTAACATAAATATAAGAAAGAGACTTCTCTTCTGGTGTGGAAGAAAAACGGTTTGTGACGCTGAAACGTACTCCCGACCCGTAAGATCAAATCGGAAATAACCTTCGTTTCATACTACTATCTCGATACAAAATCTCATGTTAGGAAAAACAATACTAGTTTGTTCATATCGAACTCGAAGTGCCATGCTATTATTACCTATTATTTACATTTGATATGGCGAAGGCATAGTCTTCTTCTTTTTTTTTCAAATAAAAACTCATTGGCGCCAAGCGTGAGGGAATGCTAGACGTTTGGTAATTTCTCCTCCGACCAGAATGAAAGATCCCATTGAAGCGGCTAATCCCATGCATATTGTATGTACATCGGGCGAAACAAATTGCATAGTATCATAAATAGCTATTCCTGGTATTACCCACCCGCCGGGGGAGTTTATAAATAAATAAAGATCCCTAGTATCATCTTCTATACTGAGATATACCATGAGACCAACAAGTTGATTTGAGATCTCGCTATCAACTTCTTGGCCTAAGAAAAGTAATCTTTCTCGATAAAGTCGGTTGATTAGGACAAAATTTTATCCCTTTTGAACCGTACGCGCATCTTTGGATGCATACGGTTCAAAAAAATTGCGAAAAAAGAATCAATGTGTCGATTCCAATCCTATCTCTTTTTTTTTGTAACAGATTTCTGTTTTTCTAATGAAAATAAAGGGGTTTTTCTTATATTTTTCAAAAAACATAAGTTTTGGGCACCGGCACCTCCCCTAAAAAAAAAAGAATTTATTACTGAACTTAATTTCTTGAATTAACCTTTCATTGATGTATTGTTTCGTCGTGATTCAAATTACGATGTTATTTTCTTGTTCCTGAATGGGTCCTTTCAATTCTTTTAGGTTCATGTTCTACTCCGGGGAAAGATCTATCCGAATTCTATTTGCACATATAGGACAAATGGTCCCAGTACCACTTCTTTTTGCTACGATTTTTTTTTTCGTTTTATGCCTTCCCCAAACTATTCGATGTATTCATCATACTGGTTGGCATGGCAGTTTGAGATCGCCCCTATAATCCTATAATTAAGTATTAAGAATCGTCTATGCTACAAGTGGCAATTGTACATATATTACTATTACCAATTTGGTATTTTCTGAACGGAGCCTGGATATTTTATTAGTCCAAGTCAACCATAAATTCTTCTAATTGATAATATTGATCCTCAACAGAAATTGATCTAATTTCACTTTACGCTCCGAATGATTGAAGAACCAATCAATACAATATTTCTTGGGCGAAACAGAGGATATCTCGATCGGGGGAGAAAACGGGGAAATCCCATATGACCCAATATGTCTGACAAGTCGCACTATACGTCAACCCAAACTGCATCTTCCTCTCCAGGACTCCGAAAAGGTACTTTTGGAACACCAATGGGCATTAAATTAAAGAAAAAATTAAGTACTATACTTCACTTTAATATGGAAACGTAAGAATGAGTTTATTGTCTTCATCATTTTTTTCCTGTTTATTCTACTAGTTTATACATAAATTGGAAGGTTTTTAGAGAAAGACAGAATGAATAAATAAAACTTTTAATGAAGGGATCGATTGTTCGAATAATAAACAAGTATCCATGCCTTTGTTCCCACAAAATGGGACCGATGCTCCCATTGCGTATTGGTACTTATCGGGTATAGAATAGATCTGCTTCTCTTTGTTCTTACGAATAGAATTCTTCCGTTATTTTCAACGGAATAGAATAAAATAAATAGTAACCTTTTCTCATACAGAATCCGCTGAAAAGTACATAGTATATTCCAATGTGATAAAGTTACATAGTGTCTATTTTTTTTTGATAAAGGGGTATTTCCATGGGTTTGCCTTGGTATCGTGTTCATACTGTCGTATTGAATGATCCCGGTCGATTGCTTTCTGTCCATATAATGCATACGGCTCTAGTTTCTGGTTGGGCCGGTTCGATGGCTCTATACGAATTAGCGGTTTTTGATCCCTCTGACCCCGTTCTTGACCCAATGTGGAGACAAGGTATGTTCGTTATACCCTTCATGACTCGTTTAGGAATAACCAATTCGTGGGGTGGTTGGAATATTTCAGGAGGAACTGTAACGAATTCGGGTATTTGGAGTTATGAAGGCGTGGCAGGGGCACATATTGTGTTTTCTGGCTTGTGCTTTTTGGCGGCCATCTGGCATTGGGTGTATTGGGACCTAGAAATATTCTGTGATGAACGTACGGGAAAACCCTCTTTGGATTTGCCCAAGATCTTTGGAATTCATTTATTTCTCTCAGGGGTGGCTTGCTTTGGCTTTGGCGCATTTCATGTAACAGGTTTATATGGTCCTGGAATATGGGTGTCCGATCCTTATGGACTAACTGGAAAAGTACAATCTGTAAGTCCAGCGTGGGGCGCGGAAGGTTTTGATCCTTTTGTTCCGGGAGGAATCGCCTCTCATCATATTGCAGCGGGTACACTGGGAATATTAGCGGGCCTATTCCATCTTAGTGTCCGTCCGCCTCAACGTCTATATAAAGGATTACGTATGGGCAATATTGAAACTGTACTTTCGAGTAGTATCGCTGCTGTTTTCTTTGCAGCTTTTGTTGTTGCTGGAACTATGTGGTATGGTTCAGCAACTACTCCAATCGAGTTATTTGGTCCCACTCGTTATCAATGGGATCAGGGATACTTCCAGCAAGAAATATATCGAAGAGTTGGTGCCGGACTAGCCGAAAATCTGAGTTTATCGGAAGCTTGGTCTAAAATTCCTGAAAAATTAGCTTTTTATGATTACATTGGTAATAATCCGGCAAAAGGGGGATTATTCAGAGCGGGCTCAATGGACAGCGGGGATGGAATAGCTGTTGGATGGTTAGGACACCCCGTCTTTAGAGATAAAGAAGGGCGCGAGCTTTTTGTACGTCGTATGCCTACTTTTTTTGAAACATTCCCGGTAGTTTTGGTAGACGGAGACGGAATTGTGAGGGCAGATGTTCCTTTTCGAAGGGCAGAATCAAAGTATAGTGTTGAACAAGTAGGTGTAACCGTCGAGTTCTATGGTGGCGAACTCAATGGAGTCAGTTATAGTGATCCTGCTACTGTGAAAAAATATGCTAGACGTGCACAATTAGGTGAAATTTTTGAATTAGACCGGGCTACTTTGAAATCCGATGGTGTTTTTCGTAGTAGTCCAAGAGGTTGGTTCACTTTTGGGCATGCTACGTTTGCTTTGCTCTTCTTTTTCGGACACATTTGGCATGGGGCTAGAACCTTGTTCAGAGATGTTTTTGCTGGTATTGATCCAGATTTGGATGCTCAAGTGGAATTTGGAACATTCCAAAAACTTGGAGATCCGACTACAAGGAGACAAGTAGTTTGATACAAGATTGCTGTGGTATCTTTCGCCTCTATTTTTTTTTGTTTGAATAGTTACTCGAGAAATATTGACTTGAATCACCTTCTTTTCTTTGATTCTTTCCCTTTTTATATGGTATGTTAAGAGATCCCGCCCAAACGAATAGGTGTGAAAGCTATAATTGTAAACCACGATCGAATCTATGGAAGCATTGGTTTATACCTTCCTTTTAGTCTCTACTTTAGGGATAATTTTTTTCGCTATCTTTTTTCGAGAACCACCTAAGGTTCCGACTAAAAAATGAAATGATTTTTCATTATATCAACTGAAGTAATGAGCCTCCCATATCGGGAGGCTCGTTACTTCAACTAGTCTAGTCCCCGTGTTCTTCGAATGGATCTCTTAGTTGTTGAGAGGGTTGCCCAAAAGCGGTATATAAGGCGTACCCCGTAAAGCTTACAAGTAAACCAGATATGAAGATGGCGACTAGGGTTGCTGTTTCCATTTTTAGATAATTTCAAGATCACAATATATCTACGATAAGATAGTTTATTTACAACTACAACGGAATGGTATACAAAGTCAACAGATCTCAACCAATGATTAAATAGGATTTATGGCTACACAAACCGTTGAGGGTAGTTCTAGATCTAGGCCAAGACAAACTAGCGTAGGGAGTTTATTGAAACCATTGAATTCGGAATATGGTAAAGTAGCTCCGGGCTGGGGAACTACACCACTTATGGGAGTCGCAATGGCTCTATTTGCGATATTTCTATCTATTATTTTGGAAATTTATAATTCTTCCGTTTTACTGGATGGAATTTCAATGAGTTAGGTTCATAAGAACTATGAAGCCCTAGTTTTTTAATAAAAAAAAATTACTTAATACTCGGATTTATAGATCATTCTGGTAGTTCGACTGTGAAATTTCTTTGTTTCGGTATTTCCGGAATATGAGTGTGTGACTTGGTATAATTGATCCTATTGAGAATACAGAGAATGGTCCTGTCATCTCTATCAAGATGATTCTACCCCGTCGGATATTTATTCTAATATCTGAAGCACGGAATATATCGAATAGATCAAGAAAGGAAATATTTGAACTATGATTCATACCTACTATTCAGACCTCGCAACCGGACTCAAAAAAAAACAATTTCAGATAGGTATTTCCTATCCTAAATCAAACGATTTTTCTTTATATAGATTTTGTTGAGTCATTACATCTACTCATTGAATAAGTGATGATCAAACGGTTTTTACTCAGAGAACCTTTGAATTTAGCTTGGGGCTAAATCATCGTGGTTATAGTATGAATCTGAGGTTTTAATTGATTCATAGGGTCTCAACAAGAGAATTCCTATCAATAGTAAAACAAGAGTCGATCTACATTACGCACAAAAAAAAACAACAAATTAAATAACAAACAAAAATAGGAAAGAGAAAATTCAAGAGGCCTGTAACGAGCAACATAAAGAAAGACGAATGAGCTAACTTGATATTTTTAGCATTATCATCACAAAGAAGAGATTCCGGATTTTTTTTATTACTTCCTATCTTGGGGACAAATCGAATCAAGTGGCTAATAAGTTTTGAACTTTCTATTACATATCCGGTGAAATCAGTATTTGTGTGTTTCTGTTTGAGCCGTACGAGATGAAATTCTCATATACGGTTCTCGGGGGGGGTCCTCTTGGATTACCTATCTCAATAAAGTATATGATTGGTTCGAGGAACGTCTCGAGATTCAAGCGATTGCAGATGATATAACTAGTAAATATGTTCCTCCTCATGTCAACATATTTTATTGTCTAGGGGGGATCACACTTACTTGTTTTTTAGTCCAAGTAGCTACGGGTTTTGCTATGACTTTTTACTATCGTCCAACCGTTACGGAGGCTTTTTCCTCTGTTCAATACATAATGACGGAGGCCAACTTCGGTTGGTTAATACGATCAGTTCATCGATGGTCAGCAAGTATGATGGTTCTAATGATGATTCTGCACGTATTTCGTGTGTATCTTACAGGTGGGTTTAAAAAACCTCGCGAATTAACTTGGGTTACTGGCGTGGTTCTGGGTGTATTGACTGCATCTTTTGGCGTAACTGGTTATTCCTTACCTTGGGACCAAATTGGTTATTGGGCAGTAAAAATCGTGACAGGCGTACCTGAAGCTATTCCTGTAATAGGATCACCTTTGGTAGAATTATTACGCGGAAGTGCTAGTGTGGGCCAATCCACCTTGACCCGTTTTTATAGTTTACACACTTTTGTATTGCCTCTTCTTACTGCCGTATTTATGTTAATGCACTTCCCAATGATACGTAAGCAAGGTATTTCGGGTCCTTTATAGAGTATAGAAAAGGCAGATCATAGATATTTGTAATTTATCATATTGGGGAGGACCAATAGTATTTCATTGCTACAAATATGTATTATTGAAAAAATAAGACATGTTATTTGGATATTTCTCTTCAACTCCAAAGTATTGTATTTTTTATTTGATACGAATAGTTGAAGTAGTTGAAGTGGATTCTCCGAAGAGAGGATGGATTATGGGAGTGTGTGACTTGAACTATTGATTGGGCCGTGCCGATATATGATTTTATCCGCCACGTTGGAATTCACAACCAAATGTGTCTCCGCATCCAACCACCATGTAAATCCCCTTATATAGCATAGGATAGGCCGGTTCGCTTGAGGAGAATCTTTTCTATGATCATACCCGAATTATGTCATACATGAACAGGCTCCGTAAGATCCCGTAGAAAAAAATAAGTGATGTGGCATGATCCAATGTTCTATCTATTCCACTTACTTATTTATAGTATGGAAATGCATTCATTTCCTCTGCATCGATCCCGATCTATGATACTATCGGAGTGAAATAAGGGATCTAAGGAAGAACAGAGGCTAGACTTTATTAGTAACAAGTAAATACTTTGTATGTAAGAAAATCGAGATGTTGTGGGGGATAAACACCAAGCAAATCAAAAAGACATGAGACAGTCCAAAAAGCACTTGATTATGATCAAATTTGTAAGCCTACTTGGATATTGAGCATTTACCTGTAAGAACTGAATTCTTTACTGAATTCTTTGCAATGAATAGTTGCAACTACGGAAATGGAATCTTTTCTTACATAGAGTCATTATATATGTTATGTGTGGATATGTATGAAATATAGATTTTCTATCGATTTATTTCTGTCATTCCTTTTATTTTTGCTCGAGCCGGATGATGAAAAATTATCATGTCCGGTTCCTTCGGGGGATGGATCCATAAGAATTCACCTATCCCAATAACAAAGAAACCTGATTTGAATGATCCTGTATTAAGAGCTAAATTGGCTAAAGGGATGGGGCATAATTATTATGGAGAACCCGCATGGCCAAATGATCTTTTATATATTTTTCCAGTAGTAATTCTAGGTACTATTGCGTGTACTGTAGGCTTAGCAGTCCTAGAACCATCCATGATTGGTGAACCGGCAGATCCATTTGCAACTCCTTTGGAAATATTACCCGAATGGTACTTCTTTCCCGTATTTCAAATACTCCGCACAGTACCCAATAAGTTACTGGGTGTTCTTTTAATGGTTTCAGTACCAACAGGATTATTGACAGTACCCTTTTTGGAGAATGTTAATAAATTCCAAAATCCATTTCGTCGTCCGGTAGCTACAACAGTCTTTTTAATCGGTACCGCAGTAGCTCTTTGGTTAGGTATTGGAGCAACATTACCTATTGATAAATCTCTAACTTTAGGTCTTTTTTAAATGGATTCAATCGTGAAATACCACGATGTAGGTATCTAGGGAATAGTCCCTTCTAAAGTGAATCCTCCCTAGATACATGAATTTTATTATGATCTATTCCGCGAAAATACGGATCGCGTGCCGAAGATAAAAAAGAAAGTTTTTTCTTTAGAACTTTATAATATAATTTATAAAAAGAATATGAAAAGATTCTAATAGATTTAAATTAAAATGAAAATTTATTCTTAGGTAAATTGATTGCAAAATGCTTCTGTAGAGTGTCCAATATCTGTTTTACATCTTCTGTGCGAAAATATTCCATTTTCATAAGATCTTCTTGACTGTTACTCAAAAGGTCCAATAATGTATGTATATTGGACCTTTTGAGACAATTATAGGTCCTGGGGGATAGTTCTGATTGGTCAATAAAAATACATTTCAATGGAATTCCTTTTTTGTTTTTCTTTAGATTAGTTAATCCATTTTGAAAGGTAAAAAAGGGTAGAGTAAACCTGTTTTTATTTTCCTCAAAATGAATGTCCCCTTCCTCCGCATGTAGAAAAGGAATAAATAAATCAATTAAATTACGAGAAGCTTCATAAAGTGCTTCCTTAGGAGTTAAACTTCCATTTGTCCATATTTCTAGAAAAAGTATTTCTTGTTTTTCATTTCCATTCCCATAAGAATGAATACTATGATTTGCATTTCGAACAGGCATGTATACAGCATCTATAGGATAACTTCCGTCTTGAGAGTTATTTGTGGGGTTCATACGGTATCCGCGATCTCTCTTGATTTGTAATTCAATACGCAAATCAATTGGTTCCGTCAGGTTAGCTATATGTTGTGTTATGTCAACTATTTCCACGGAAGGTGGTAAGATGATATCTTGAGCGGTTACGTATCTAGGACCCCTGACGCAAATGGATGCGTCTCTAACTCCATACAGATTACTTCGCAATACAATTTCTTTCAAATTCATTAAAATTTCATGTACCGATTCCTCAATACCTACTATCGTAGAATATTCATGCGGTACCTTTTCAGATTTTGCACGTGTGATACATGTTCCTTCTATTTCTCCAAGTAGAGCCCTTCGCATGGCAATACCTATGGTATCGGCTTGACCTTTCATGAGCGGGGACAGAATGAAACGACCATAATAAAGACGCTTACTGTCTATTCTTGATTCAACACATTTCCACTGTAGTGTTCGAGTGGATCCTGCTATTCCCTCTCGAACCATACTAATTATTATTTATTATTTGATCAGATCATTGAATCATTTATTTCTCTTGTAATCTGTTTAATTCTTATTTTTACACACGTCTTTTTTTAGGAGGTCGACATCCATTATGTGGCATAGGTGTTACATCACGTACAAAACTTAATAGTATACCACTTCTGCGAATGGCCCGTAATGCTGCGTCTCTTCCGAGACCAGGACCTTTTATCATAACTTCTGCTCGTTGCATACCCTGATCAAGTACAGTACGAATAGCATTTGAGGCGGCTGCTTGAGCAGCATAGGGTGTCTTTCTTCTTGTGCCTTTGAATCCAGAAGTACCGGCGGAGGCCCAAGAAACCACCCGACCTCGTACATCTGTAACAGTTACAATGGTATTGTTGAAACTCGCTTGAACATGAATAACCCCTTTTGGTATTCTACGTCCATTCTTACGTAAACCAATACGTCCATTCCTACGCGAACCAATTCTCGGTATAGGTTTTGCCATATTTTGTCATCTCATAAATATGAATCAGAAATTTACAGAAAGATACGGGGATATCCATTTCATGTTAAAACAAATCCTTTTTTTTTTTCATGCCCTTCCTTGATAAACTTTAGAAAGATTATCCTTGTCTCTGTTTATGTCTCGGATTGGAACAAATCACCATAATTCGTCCGCGTCTACGGATCAGTCGACATTTTTCACAAATTTTACGAACAGAAGCCCTTATTTTCATATTTCTCACTCCTTAATTTGGAATCTATTCCTTGGACTTGGAAGAAAAAAGTCTCTTGTATTTTTTAGCTTCGAATTATATCCCCCATGAAAGGAAGGTTTTCAAAAATTATCTAATCGCTCGAATCTTTGTTGCGAAGTCTATAAATTATACGTCCTCTAGTTGAATCATACCTACTTATTTCGATTTTGACTCTATCTCCCGGCAGTATCCGTATCAAACTGCGTCGGATCCTCCCTGAAATATAACCTAGAATTAGATCTTCATTATCTAAACGGACCCGGAACATACCGTTGGGAAGTGATTCAGTAATTAAACCTTCATGAATCAATTTTTGTTCTTTCATTCCAGGTAACCCCCTTGAAGTATCAATATCAACTAATGGAGGAAGAGTTATATAACTCACTTTTCCTCTCTATTTTCACAAATAGGAAGTTAGAGATAAAATTAGGATACCGGAGGAGGATCACCATATATAGCACAAAATTTCTCCTCCAATTTTTTCTAGTCTAGCTTCTCGATCTGTCATTATACCTCGAGAAGTAGAAAGAATTACAATTCCCATTCCACCTAAAATCTTAGGAATTTTTTGATAGTTGGAATAGATTCGTAAACCAGGTCGACTAATACGTTTTAAAATAGTTCTATATATTCCTTTCCTAGTCCTTCTATGGTGCAAGGTTGAAACCAAGAAATATTTGTTACTTTCCTGATGTTTCCGAACGTTTTCAATAAAACCTTCTCGTAGGAGTATTTTAACAATGTTTTCGGTGATATTAGTGGATGCTATTCGAACCGTTCCTTTTTTACTCATGTCAGCATTTCTTATAGAAGTTATTATATCAGCAATAGCGTCTCTGCCCATGACGAATTATAATTATTGGTGCTTTCTAATTTTTATATAATCAACATGTTTTTTTTTATTTGAATTCAAATAAATATTAATTAATTAGTATTAATTATTCTAATTATTAAAAGTATATGGTATATGCGTGAGACACAATCTAAAAATTTGATCCATTTCAGATATTCTACTATAACTATATCATAGTTTCATTTACTAGTATTTATAATACCTCGGGAGCTAATGAAACTATTTTAGTAAAATTCAACTGTCTCAATTCTCTAGCAATCGCGCCAAAAACTCGAGTTCCTTTTGGATTTCTTTCTTGATCAATGACAACTGCAGCATTGTCATCATATCGTATTATCATACCATTGTCACGTTTGAGTTCTTTACATGTACGTACAATTACAGCTCTAATTACTTCTGATCTTTCTAGAGGCATATTGGGCACTGCTTCTTTGATTACAGCAACAATAACGTCACCAATATGAGCATATCGGTGATTACCAGCTCCTATGATTCGAATACACATCAATTTTCGAGCTCCACTGTTATCTGCTACATTCAAAAGGGTCTGAGGTTGAATCATATCATTTTTTGTTGAATCTGTTATTTCAATGCAAAGAATAAGGAAAAAAGAAATAGTGTTTGTCTAGAAATAAAGAAATCCGTGGTTGTTTTTTCATCCTCCCTTTTATTTATGTTTAGTTTTACATCCCTATCCTGAAATAACAAATTGAGTTCGTATAGGCATTTTGCACGCAGCTATTGAAATAGCTGTTCTGGCTACAGTTTCTGATACCCCGCCCATTTCATAAAGTATTCGGCCTGGTTTAATAACGGATACCCAATATTCGGGGGATCCCTTCCCCGAACCCATACGTGTTTCCGTAGGCCTTAATGTAACAGGTTTGTCAGGAAATATACGTACCCATATTTTTCCACCACGCCGCGCATATCGTGTCATTGCTCTTCGCCCTGCTTCTATTTGTCTAGCTGTGATCCAAGCGGGTTCAAGTGCCTGAAGAGCGTATCTTCCGAAACTAATATGATTGCCTCGACAAGATATTCCCTTCATTCTTCCTCTATGTTGCTTACGAAATCTGGTTCTTTTGGGGTTATAGTTGATGGTTTTTTCTTAATCCCACCTCTACTACAGAACCGGACATGAGAATTTCTTCTCATCCAGCTCCTCGCGAATGAAATGAAAGGATTCGATAATATTACGGATACACATGTATTTAATAACTAATACACTAAACTAAGTAATGGGATTTATTGATATTTCATTTATTACATAGAAAGCTGTATATATGACTAGATGTGTATATTTATAGATAATGCTTCTTTTTTAGAAAAAATCCTTATTTTTACTCTTATCGAATCAAGACTGTAATCCAAGAAAAGAATAAAAGGGTTTCGCGGGCGGATATTGACTCTTTCCTGCTTTATTCGTGGGATCAATCTATGACCTCTCAGAGTAAATAAATTTGTTCTTGGTTCATTCCGCCATCCCACCCGATGAATCATTAGGATTCTTTTTTCTTTTAATAGAAGAATCTTAAATCTTATATAGTCACAGGTTTCGTCGTTCCTATAGCTTCTCCATTAATGGTTAGGCCTGAACTCCGCAATGGAGCTCCCAACAAAATTCGTTCCCAAGTCAATCTCCTCAGTTTCTATTAACCCGGGGCTCTTTATTATTTATTATTATATCAATATTAATGCTTTATCACACTGCCTTTTATGAGGTGATTCATAGACCATACATATTGGAATCATTTATCATTGATATTTTTGTTCTCTCTTTCTATCACCTTTCCATTTATCCGCATCCCTTTATTTTTTTCCTTGCAAATTCATAATCAGATTTGTTTTTTTATGGAAAATTTCAGTTGTTACAACTATATGATTGATCCAGTCATATAGTGACTGTTTCTTGGGATCTCGACAATACGAAGCAATAAGTTGTTATTAGTTTTTCATTTATATTTAGTTATATTTAGATAGTTATTAAGTTAAGTTCATATTCATAGTGGGATCAGTCTTTTTTTTTGAAGCCCAACTCAAAACTCTAAAGAAAAAACTGACGAGTCACACACTAAGCATAGCAATTATATCAAAAATAAAGATTAATCGATTTTTTATTCAACCTTATAGAATTAGAATTTTTTTTGATTTAACGGAAAAAACAGAAATTGTTTTATTTTTTTTGTTAAATCACTGAGCAGAATGGCAAGATAAATAAAGGTCTATTATTCCTCGTCCATAAATATCCAAATTTTTAGGCCTAATACCCCATGGATAGTTCGAATTGTATAGGAACAATGATCAATTTTGGCGCGAATTGTTTGTAGAGGAACCCTACCCTCTCTGATCCATTCGACACGTGCAATTTCTTTTCCGTCGATACGTCCTGCAATTTGTATTTGAATTCCCTTTGTATCTGTTTGCTCAGTTAATTCAATAGCTCTTTTCATTGCCTTTCGAAAGGAAACTCTATTTCTTAATTGCGAAGCCATATATTCTGCAAGAATATTAGGGTTCCCATAAGGTTTTTCAATTCTTGTGATAGCAATGTTGAGTCTTCGGTTCACAGAACGAAATTCCTTTTGTACATTCATCTGTAATTCGTCGATCCCTCGCGTTCGTCCCTCTATTAATAAATTTGGGAACCCAATATAGATTATGACCTGGACCAAATCGATTCTTTTTTGAATTTCTATGCGTGCAATTCCAATTCCTTCGAAACCTGGGGATATTCTCTTATTTTTTTGTACATAGTTCTTGATACAATTCCGTATTTTTTCATCTTCTTGTAGACCCACGGAAAAATTTTTTGGTTGTGCGAACCAAAAGGAATGATGGTTTTGGGTTGTACCAAGTCTGAAACCAAGTGGATTTATTTTTTGTCCCATATTTTTTTTTTGATTATATTATCTTTCCATCTATTTTTTCTAAATATGAATCTAAATTTTATTTAGATTTATCTTTTAATACAATTGTTATATGACAAGTGGGCCTTTTTATCGGATAACTACGTCCTCTAGCCCTAGGTCTTAACTTTTTTACAAAAGGACCCCCATTGACTTCGGCTTTACTAATGAATGAATCAGCTTCGTTCAAACCCATATTATGACTAGCATTTGCTGCTGCAGAATAAACCAATTTTAAAATGGGATAAGATGCTCGATAAGGCATGAGTTCCAGTATCATAAGTGTTTCCTCATAAGAACGACCACGAATCTGATCAATTACTCTTCGCGCTTTGAAAACGGACATACATATATGTTGAGCTAAAACTTTTATTTCTTTACCCGAATTTGAGTTCTTTATCATAAGCTCCCTCCCCCGCCAATGAATGATAAGTATCTATTTTTTTTTTTTATTCCAAATTAACGACGAGATTTATTATCGTTTCTCGCATGTCTCGCGAAAGTCAGAGTAGGCGCGAATTCTCCCAATTTGTGACCTACCATACGATCCGTTATATAAATAGGTAAATGTTCCTTTCCATTATGAATAGCGATTGTATGGCCAATCATTTTGGGTATAATGGTAGATG